CAACAACTGGTTTTATTACGGGGCAGCTCATGATGTTCATATCGATCTATTATGCGCCTCTGCATCTAGCATTGGGTAGACCTCATACAATAACTGTCCTAGTTCTACCGTATCTTTTGTTTCATTTCTTCTGGAACAATCACAAAAACTTTTTTTATTATGGATCTACTACCAGAAATTCAATGCGTAATCTCAGCATTCAATGTGTATTCCTGAATAATCTAATTTTTCAATTATTCAACCATTTCATTTTACCAAGTTCAACGTTAGCCAGATTAGTCAACATTTATATGTTTCGATGCAACAACAAGATGTTATTTGTAACAAGTAGTTTTGTTGGTTGGTTAATTGGTCACATTTTATTCATGAAATGGGTTGGATTGGTATTATTCTGGATACGGCAAAATCATTCGATTCGATCTAATAAGTACCTTGTGTCAGAATTGAGAAATTCTATGGCTCGAATCTTTAGTATTCTCTTATTTATCACCTGTGTCTACTATTTAGGCAGAATGCCGTCGCCTATTGTCACTAAGAAACTGAAAGAAACCTCAGAAACGGAAGAAAGGGGAGAAAGAAAGGAAGAAAGCGATGTAGAAACAACTTACGAAACGAAGAAGACTAAACAGGAACAAGAGGGATCCACCGAACAAGACAAAGATAACCCAGTTTACGAAGATTCTTATCTTGATACCCATCAAGATAATTGGGTATTGGGAAAACTTAAAGAAGAGAAAAATGAAAAAATTAATAAAAAGATTAATACATAAGATAAATATAAGAATAAATAAGACGATATCCGTCCACCCCCCATGTATTTGATCCCCTCTCCTATAAAGAAACTAGCAACACCGACCCCGTTCGTAATTCCATCAATTATATGTCTATCAAAAAACTGAATTAGTTCAGCTAATCCTCTTACACCCACAGTAAAAATCTTAGTATAAAAAATATCTATGTAACCACGATTATATGACCAATTGTATATACCATTTTTTACTTGGTCCAAGAGAATTCTCTTGGGGCTCTTCTTCACAAATGAATTGACTAAGCCCAAATTCTGTAGAGATGAATAAACAGATCCATATAAAATGGATGCTACAAATAATCCAAAAAGAGCTATACTTACCGAAAAAACTGCATTTTTCAAAAACTCATACCAATCCGAAGAATCCTTCGAATTTGGATGGAAAAAATCCGCGGACGGAGTTAACCATTTCGACAATAGATCAAAATCTATTACTCCTCGGTCAAAATTAATTCCGATTGCTCCAATGAATAAAGTAAATAGTACCAATACAAGCAGGGGAAATAACATAGTATTGTCTGATTCGTGAGGATAGGTGTAAGTGTATTTATTTCTAAAGTAAGTACTAAAGTATCGTACTCTATTTCTTACATTATCATCAATTCGATATATATCTTTTGAAAAAAAAGATACCTTATTATTCATTGTTGATAAAAGTAAATTTCTATTGACTGCTTTTGGTACTTCTTTTCCCCATAAGGATATTGAATAGAAAGAAGTATTTTTAGTGCTACTGTAATTTTGAAAATGAATTCGCAAACGTCCATCAAAAGTAAGTAAATACATCCGAAACATATAAAATGCGGTTAATCCTGCTGTGAAGGAAGCTATTATTGCGAAAATTGGTGAATACAACCAACTATCATTAAGAATTTCGTCTTTGGACCAAAAACAAGCAAGAGGTGGAATACCACAAAGAGAGAGCGTACCTAATAAAAAAGTAATTCTTGTAATTGGAACATATTTTGTTAAACCCCCCATAAGAACCATATTTTGACTTTTATCTGGTGAATATCCAACAATGGGTTCCATTGAATGAATAATGGATCCGGATCCCAAAAACAATAAAGCTTTCGAATAGGCATGGGTGATCAAATGGAATAAAGCGGCTCGATAAGAACCTATACCCAGAGCTAACATAATATAACCCAATTGAGACATTGTAGAATAAGCTAAACTTCTTTTAATGTCTCTTTGAGCAAGAGCCAAAGTGGCTCCAAATAGTACTGTTATTACGCCTATTAAAGAAATGAGATTCATTATATAAGGTATAACTGTGAAAAGAGGAAGAAGCCGAGCTACAAGAAAAATTCCCGCTGCTACCATAGTAGCAGCATGTATAAGAGCCGAAATGGGAGTAGGTCCTTCCATAGCATCAGGTAACCATATGTGAAGAGGGAATTGTGCGGATTTAGCAACTGCACCGACAAATAAAAAAGAAATACACAGAGTAGCAAATAAAGAATCCACTCCATTATTACGAACTAAGTTATTAACTATTCCGAACAAATCCCGAAATTCTAAACTACCAGTTATCCAATAAAGTCCTAAAATTCCTAATAATAAACCAAAATCCCCTATACGATTGGTTACAAAAGCTTTTTGACAAGCACTTGCCGCAATTGGACGTGTGAACCAAAAACCTATTAATAAATACGAACACATTCCTACAAGTTCCCAAAAAATATAAATTTGTATCAAATTGGAACTAGTAACTAATCCCAACATAGAAGTATTGAAAAAACTCATATAAGCAAAAAATCTCAAATATCCTTGATCGTGAGACATATAATTGTCACTATAAATAAGAACCATGATTCCAACAGTAGTAATTAATATTGACATAATAGAAGTAAGTGGATCGATCAAGTGTCCGAACTCTAAAGAAAAATCATTATTGACAGTCCAAGACCATAGATATTGATAGATAAAATTTCCATTTATTTGCTGAATAGACAGATTGGCCGAAAACACCATAGCTATACTTAGCATCAAAACACTTGGAAAAGCCCACATACGACGAATATTTTTTGTTGCTGTCGGAATAAGCAGAAGTCCAAATCCTATTAACATAGAAACTGGAAATGGAAGAAAAGGTATTATCCATGCATATTTATATGTATGTTCCATAAAAAACAAATTTTCATTTTTTTTTTATAATTGTTTCCGATTCACCAATTCTTATCGCTTTCGAAAGGAACAATAAAAAAATCAACAAAAAAAGATATGAAAAACCTCAAATATTTTGATTTTTCATTATTTTCACTTTTTTCAGATATTGAAAATATTCAAAAAGTTCTAATTCGTTGGTCAAATGATATGACCAAATAGCTAGCTAAGAGTAATTACTTAGTTATTAACTTTATTAACATTAACTAAAAAAAGATATTTATTAAAATGGGTAATATGAGATTTTGAATCATTCTACAACAACTATACTACCATTCTATTCTGGCAATATGTAACCATATCATATACTATAGTATAGTAAGTAAAGTAAAAACAATTATACCAAAACAGTATAATATAGATTATAGTATGCATTAATAAATCAACAAAAAAAAAAAAAGACCTAATTATTCTAGTGAATTTTTTTGTAGTAATTATCTAACTCATTGCGGAACTGATTGATTGGATTCCAATCCAATAAGAAAGTATCAGAAATCTTATAATACTCCCTACTTCGTGTAGAACTGAATTTTTAAAAAACTAATGAGTTCCCCTTCTTAGGTAATGGAATGTCTTGTTTAACATATTAACTACTAGTTGTAGTTAAAGTTTGAACTTAAATTATAGACACGGCACTATGAGCTTATTCAATTAGAACTAATAGTCATAAAAATTCCTTTTCTAATTTTCCCTTCTTTTCCTCTATTTTTTCCTTAGTGTGTTATACTTGACATGCATGTATATATTCATATATAAATAATACATTTGTATTGTATGTTAAGAAAAAACGATTATCGACGGAATTAAGTATAGAAAATGACTAAAAAGAACAATCCATTTTGAGCAATACATGTCTTTCACATACAACAATAAAAATGAGTAACTTTTTTTTTTGAATGGCAGTTCCAAAAAAACGTACTTCTATATCAAAAAAACGTATTCGTAGAAATATTTGGAAGAAAAAGGGATATTTAGCTGCCATAAAAGCTTTTTCTTTAGCAAAGTCAGTTTCTACCGGAGATTCTAAAAGTTTTTTTGTGCGACAAACAAGTAAGAAAATCTTGGAATAATCAGAATTTCCATGGCTCAAAGAACTCCCAATTTTGGAATAGGAATAATTCCCATTAACTAATGTATTGAACTCCTCAAGATTAGTTAGAACTAGCTACTATAATATGTAGAATACGAATTTATCTGTCTGCTGGTTCTAAGCATTATTATTATTTTCATTTTCTTTTCCCAATAGAAAAAAGAAAGATTTTTCTATTGGGAAAAGAAAATGAAATTGTGATGGATATAAAAACTCTTTTGTTTTAGTATATGCCTAACTCAAGACCTAATTGGTTTGATATTATCATAAATTAGAAATTATGTACACAACAAAGAACAAAGAGTATTATTAATAGTTAATTAATACTTAATGATACTAAGAAAGTATCGAAATTGTTAGAAAAATTCCTTTAATTTAGTAATTAAAATGTGATACATATGAAATCCTATTTATTTCATTTTGTTAAGTGAGAAAATCAATCTCTTTGACGATTTGTTTTTCATTTATCTGATTTCACGAATTCAAAATAAATAAAGAAAAAATAGAAGAAGGGGGCAATTCTTATCTTAGTCTCTATCTCGATGGAAAACAAAACTTTCAAGTTCCAATTGTTCCGGGAGAACTTAGTATATATATAGTGCGTAAAAGTTGACTGTTAAAACTGAACCTACAATGACACTAACCAAGAATTATTGAAAATGAATTGAGTTTAAAGGAGCTCTTATTCATCCGTTCTAATGTTTACTAAACTATATTGAATCCTTGAATCTAGATCTAGACGATTCAACATGAATTGACTATTATTATTTCAAGCAAGCCGCTATGGTGAAATTGGTAGACACGCTGCTCTTAGGAAGCAGTGCTAGAGCATCTCGGTTCGAGTCCGAGTGGCGGCATACTCAAAAAGAGATAGAATGAATCCTATAATGTATTTAATTCCCGATTTCAATTCAGTAATGGGACCTTTTTTATGTATGATATTTGCGACTTTAGAACATATATTAACTCATCTTTCTTTTTCGATCATTTCAATTGTGATTATGATTCATTTGATAACCCTATTAGTCCACGAAATCATAGGGTTACGTGATTCATCGGAAAAGGGAATGATCGCTACTTTTTTATCTATAACAGGATTATTAGTTACTCGTTGGATTTCTTCGAGACATTTTCCATTAAGTAATTTATACGAGTCATTAATCTTCCTTTCGTGGAGTTTTTCCATTATTAATATGATTTCCAAGATATGGAATCATAAAAATGATTTAAGTGCAATAACCGCGCCAAGTGCCATTTTTACCCAAGGTTTCGCCACATCGGGTCTTTCAAGTGAAATGCATCAATCGGCAATATTAGTACCTGCCCTACAATCTCAGTGGTTAATGATGCACGTAAGTATGATGTTATTGAGCTATGCAGCTCTTTTATGCGGGTCGTTATTTTCAGTCGCTTTTTTAGTCATTACATTTCAAAAAAACATCGATATTTTTTGTAAAAGCAAAAATTTGAAAATTCAGTCATTTTTCTTTGGCAAGATCGAATACTTGAACGAAAAAAGAAGTGTTTTTAAACACACTTCTTTTCTTTCATTTCGAAATTATTACAAATATCAATTAACTCAGCGTTTGGATTATTGGAGTTATCGTGTCATTAGTTTAGGGTTTACCTTTTTAACCATAGGTATTCTTTCTGGAGCAGTATGGGCTAATGAGGCATGGGGATCTTATTGGAATTGGGACCCCAAGGAAACTTGGGCATTTATTACTTGGACCATATTCGCGATTTATTCACATACTAGAACAAATCAAAGTTTGCAAGGTACGAATTCGGCACTTGTAGCTTCTATAGGATTTCTTATAATTTGGATATGCTATTTCGGGATCAATCTATTAGGAATAGGTCTACATAGTTATGGTTCATTCACATTAATATCTAATTGAATAAATTCCATGAGGAATACATAAGAACATCGTCCCATATATAACGAAATTTTGTGCGAGTTTTTGAGAACCATTTGAATGATTTCTTGAGTCAAATGGTTCTCAAAAACTTGGGATACATCTTATTACAATTCTAATTCACTTTATTTTTTTGTGTTGTACAGCGAATGATTTCAAAAATCTTAAAATAAAATTCAAAATTATAAGACTTTGCTTTCTGTCTCATTAATGAAAACAAAACTATCTATAAAAATAATTAGATAGGATAGCTTGCACTTTGTCAACTGATAGCGAGAGAACGAAATCCGGATAAATACCAATTCCTATTACGGGTAAAAAGATACAGATTGAAACAAATAGTTCTCGTGGCCCAGAATCCAAAAAATTGGAGTTTGGAGCATTGAATAATTTGTATCCATAGAACATCTGACGTAACATAGATAATAAATAAATAGGAGTTAATATCATTCCAATTGCCATTACAAAGGTAATTAGAATTTTGGGCATTAAAAGATATTTTTGGCTGGTAATTATTCCAAAAAATACTACTGATTCCGCAACAAAACCACTCATTCCTGGCAATGCAAGAGAAGCCATCGAGAAACTACTAAACATGGTAAATATTTTTGGCATTGGGATGGATACCCCCCCCATTTCGTCTAGATAAACAAGACGTATTCTATCACAACTCGTTCCCACCAAGAAAAAAAGTGCAGCACCAATAAATCCATGAGAGAGTATTTGTAAAATGGCTCCGTTGAGTCCCATGTCGGTTATAGAACCAATTCCTATAATTGTGAAACCCATGTGAGATACGGAAGAATAGGCTATTCTCTTTTTAAAATTGCGTTGACCGAACGAGGTTGAAGCTGCATAAATTATTTGCATTGTCCCTACTATCACCAACCAGGGACAAAATATAGAATGGGCGTGCGGTAATAATTCCATATTGATCCGAATCAATCCATATGCTCCCATTTTTAATAAGATTCCAGCTAGAAGCATACATGTACTGTAATGTGCTTCTCCATGGGTATCTGGTAGCCATGTATGTAGGGGTATAATCGGTGATTTGACGGCATAAGCAATAAGAAAACCAAAATATAATATTATTTCTAATGTCACAGGATATGACTGATTAGCTAATCTTTCAAAATCCAATGTCGGTTCATTGGAACCATATAAACCCATACCTAGAACTCCTATTAAGAGAAAAATGGAACCCCCCACAGTGTACAAAATAAACTTTGTAGCCGAGTACAAACGTTTCTTTCCTCCCCACATGGATAAAAGTAAGTAAACAGGAATTAATTCTAACTCCCACATGATAAAAAAAAGTAAAAGGTCTCTAGAAGAAAATAATCCTATTTGACCACTGTACATTGCTAACATCAGGAAATAGAACAATCGCGAATTTCTAGTAACCGGCCAAGCTGCTAAAGTAGCTAAAGTAGTGATAAATCCGGTCAGTAAAATGGGTCCTATGGAAAGTCCATCGATTCCCAGTCTCCAGTGAAAATCAAAAATATTTATCCATTTAGAATCCTCCTCTAATTGAATTAACGGATCATCCAATTGGAAATGATAACAGAATACATAGGTTGTTAGAAGGAGTTCTGCCATACAAATACATAAAGTATACCACCTAAAGACTTTATTCCCCCTATGAGGGAGAAAGAAAATTGAAGAACCCGCGAATATCGGCAAAACTACAAGTATTGTTAACCAAGGGAAATAACTCGTGATAAAGACAAGATACGTTTTGGCCAAAAACCCGTGCTCGGAATAATATATTTTTTCGAGTACGGGCTTTTGTCGGTAAAAAGGAATCAAATGATTCAAGTGGAGTTTTTTATAACGTATCAATAAGATAGACCCATGCTGCGAGTTGTTTCATGCCATAAATAAACACGGACACTCAAAAAATCTGTTGGACAGGCGGATTCACATCTCTTACAACCTACACAGTCCTCGGTTCTTGGCGCGGAAGCAATTTGCTTAGCTTTACATCCGTCCCAAGGTATCATTTCCAATACATCTGTGGGGCAGGCTCGTACACATTGAGTACACCCTATACATGTATCATAAATTTTTACTGAATGCGACATTGGGTCTATAAATTCCAGTTTTGAACATAAAAAATTTCGATCTGGTAAAGTAAAATCAGTAGTAAATGAATTATATAATTGATATTGTAGACACCAGACGAATCGGTGGTTTATCAAAAAAATCTTAAGAATTAATATTTTTCTAAATCTGTTCATGAGAAAAGACCAAGAGACTTTGATTTACGTTTCAACAACCATGATCATACAAGTCACACGCGAGACTTCACATTGGCCAACGGATCGTCAATATTTCAATATCAATAGTAATATATTTCCACATTACTATACATATTACTATAAATAAAAAAAAAAAAAATGAAATAATTTAAATAAAATTTTTTATATATTTTTTTATATATTTTTATATTTATATATTATAAAATTTATATAAAATTTATATATATTATATTATATATTATGTCTTTATTTATATGATAGTTATGACTAATTATTCAACAAATTAGATTGATTGATACGAGTTGATTTTCTGTTACGATAGATCGATGAAACAATAGCTAGCCCAATAGCTGCTTCCGCCGCCGCAATGGCTATAACAAAGATTGAGAAAATGTCTCCTTTTAATTGGCGACTATCAAATATATCAGAAAATGTTACGAGATTAATATTAACCGAATTTAGTATAAGCTCAAGACACATAAGTGCTCGAACCATATTTCGACTTGTGATCAATCCATAGATACCGATCAAAAATAAATAGACACTCAAAAAAAGTACATGTTCGAACATCATTGACTAACTCCTCATGAACCCCGATTCATTTCAATATGAACAACAATTCAACCGATTTGATTGACTAGAATCGAGCAATTACAGAAAAAAAGAAGTACTTACAGTAGATTAAACTAAAAACTTTCCCTTTTTCATTTGATTTTAAATTTCTAATAATTTTATTAATTCTAAGTATTTATTATTGACGAGCCATAGTAATTGCGCCTATCAAAGAAACTAAAAGAATTATAGAAATGAGTTCAAACGGAAGATAAAAATCTGTTGATAAATGAATTCCAATTTGTTGAACGTTACTTAGAAGGTCCTGCTCTATAATCTGGTTTGATCTTGTAGTCCAAATAATTCCGTACCATGACGTATCTGGGATAGTAGTAATTAATGAAAAAAGAATACTTGTACAAACCAGTGAAGTGACCCCATCTCCAACAGTCCAAAGATAGGAATCGTTGGAATATTCTGAACCACTCATGAACATAACAGCAAATATGATTAAGACATTTATGGCTCCCACATAAATAAGGAGCTGTGCGGCAGCTACAAAATAGGAGTTTGATGGAATATAGAATAAGGATATACAAACAAGAACCAATCCCAATGAAAAGGCAGAATAAATTGGATTGGTAAATAATACTACTCCTAGACCTCCTAATATAAGAAATGATCCCAGAAACACTACAAGTATATCGTGTATTGGTCCAGGTAAATCCATTATGTATAACAGATAAATAAGTCGAAATATTTCATGACCTTACTAAATAGTCCAGGAAAGAGAAGGGTGTTACCCTTATTTTTTTCTTGTATATGATGGGTTCCTAATTGAATTAAAGCTTAATATGGATTAACGTAGATATAGATAAAGTTATTGGCCAATAATACTCTTTTTTATCTGAAAGAAAAAAGAAAAGAATAGTTGGAATTTTATATTTAGAAATCATCACGAAAACATACATATTCTCGCTTTAAATCAAAGAGTAATTCTCAACAATCAATAGTTATTAGTTATTATTTGTTTTGTAGTTTCCGACCAACCAAAATAAAAGAGACTTGGCTCCTTTATCTCAAATATTTCAAAAGAAAATCTTAGTAATCGGTAATCGTTCTTGAATCAAGGGGTTTATCTTTTTCCATTTTGATTTGAGTCGAATTCATAACTGTTTGAATTGTGTAATCTCCAATTACTGACATTGGTAACCGACCCAAAGCAATTTGATTATAATTCAATTCGTGACGATCATAAGTGGAAAGTTCATATTCTTCAGTCATCGATAAACAGTTTGTTGGACAATACTCGACACAGTTACCACAAAATATACAGACCCCAAAATCAATACTATAATTAAGCAATTGTTTCTTTTTAATATCTTTTTCAAATCTCCAATCAACAACGGGTAGATCTATGGGACATACACGAACACATACTTCACAAGCAATACATTTATCAAATTCAAAGTGGATTCGACCACGGAAACGCTCTGATGTGATCGATTTTTCATAAGGATATTGAATAGTTACAGGTAAACGGTTTGTATGGGATAGGGTAATTATGAAACTTTGACCAATGTACCTTGCAGCTCGTATTGTTTGTTGGCCATAATTTATGAACCCGGTCACCATAGGGAACATATTGTGGATCTCCGTGAATAAATTGATGTTTCTTTCTCTTGTTTGAGATCGTTTATGAATCTGGAATATCGTTATCCTATTCTGTTATTTATAGTGAAACAAGTTGGGAAGAAGTTGTCAATAATAGATTACCCAAAGAAATAGGTAAAAGAAATTTCCATCCAAGATTTAATAGCTGGTCCATTCTCATCCTAGGTAAAGTCCATCTTGCTGTGATAGGAATGAACAGAAACAAATAAGCTTTAGCTAATGTAATAAATATACCAATTGTCATTCCAAAGACTCCAGCCATTTTATTTATTCCGAAAAGTTCAGGAATGGATATGTACGGAATAGAGAAATTCCACCCGCCTAAGTAAAGAACTGTTATAAATAATGAAGAAACTAATAAATTTAGGTAAGAAGCAAGGTAAAATAGAGCGTATTTGATACCTGAATATTCCGTTTGATAACCTGCTACTAATTCCTCCTCTGCTTCTGGTAAATCAAAGGGTAATCTCTCACATTCTGCTAGAGAAGAAATTAGAAAAACAATAAACCCTATAGGCTGACGCCAAAGATTCCACCCCCAAAAACCATATTTTGACTGTGCCTCAACTATATCAACTGTACTTGAACTATTAGATAATCATAGTCGATAATAACATCACTGTTCGCATCGCTATTTCAAAACCGTACATGAGACCTCAGCTTCATACGGCTCCTCTATGGTCACAAATAAATGTAAGGACTTGTTCGGTATTATCACTATCTTTAGATAGTAAATAGAATAAATATACATCGGGAGTCCAAAATTAGACCAATGAAATTCCGTCTGCTAGAATAAAAAAGGGTGCTTCCGAATTGATCTTATCCTTTAGAATTTCAATTTCTCTTTGTTCGGTAATAACTTAATCCTTCAATAAAATACTCGTTATATCAATAAATATGTTCTATCAATAACTATAACTATAAAGAAAAACTATAAAGTATAAAGAAAGAATTAGAAAGAATTGGGCATTAATTCTAAATTCATGATAAGAATTCCATATGTATGTATAGATATGGGTGGGGAAAAGAAATAATAAATAAAGATCTTTATTTATTATTTTTCATTTTTCTCATTCTATTTTTGCATTTCATTTCTTTTGTTCCTGTTCTTCTTTCTCAGAGGAGGGAGTACTCTGAAAAACAATACAATTACAATAAAGGATTAATTCGTTTTTGATAGTCATTTCTTTAATCAGTGAATAGGAGCATACTCTAGATCGGAATCATGGGGAAGTACTGCTTGGTCATTTCTACCAACTTAAAGTCCTCATTATGATTCGTTTTATCCACAGTTTTCCGCAAAAATACCCTTTTTTGATACCTTACGTTATCTCCATTACTAATCTTTTGTGTACCTTGGTGTTCCTAACTGTCCACCGATTTTTGATTGATCCCGGGTATGGTAATACATACAAGATAGTAGTGGAAACCCCATACAGTTGATCTTTTGTACCCGCTTCAAGATATGATAATGAGTCAAAGAATCTTAATCTTGGGGTAAACAGTTTACACTGCTTATGTTTATATTCTTGTACATAGGGAACGAGATTTTATCTTCTTACTGCAAATTTCTAAGCAGTTTGATTTTACTCATATAACTATCTAGCTTAACTCATCAACCCTAATGATGAATAAAAAATGAAAATATCCATTCAATATATTCAACCTCTTTACTTTATTTCTAGAGAGGAGGGAAAATAATCATGTTCCAACGAATCACACGTAGAGATATTGATAACACACAGAGAGTTAATGGTATTTCATAACTAATAGATTGAGCAGCAGCCCGTAGACCACCTGAAAAGGAATATTTATTATTCGATCCATATCCTGACATAAGAAGTCCAATAGGAGCAATACTTGAAATGGAGATCCATAAAAAAACACCTATACTGAGATCGGCCAAAACAAGGTGATATCCAAAGGGAATTACTAAATAACTTAGTAGAACTGATATGACCGCTATAGACGGTCCCACGCTGAACAAACGAATATCTCCTCTGGATGGGAGGAGGTCCTCTTTAAAAAGTAATTTTGTCCCGTCCGCTAGAGCTTGAAGAATTCCTAACGGGCCGGCATATTCAGGCCCAATACGTTGTTGTATTGCTGCGGATATTTCTCTTTCTAACCACACAATTACTAGTACCCCTATTGTGATTCCCAATAGAAGGGTGAAAATAAGAACAAAGATCCATATGAGTCCATAGACTTCTTTTAAGGATTCCGATCTAGAAAAAGAATTGATAGCTTGTACTTCTACTTCTGTTGTATCAATTATCATTTCAACGATCAACTTCTCCCATAATGATATCTATACTACCTAGTATCGTCATGATATCAGCCAATTTCATTCTTTTAACTAGTTGAGGGAGAATTTGCAAATTGATGAAACCGGGTGGACGAATTTTCCATCTCCAGGGGAAAACACTACTATCTCCTATCAAATAAATTCCTAATTCCCCTTTTGGGGCTTCTACTCTCACATAAAGTTCTTGTTTCGACAATTCAAAATTGGGTGAAAGTTTTTTAGTAATAAATCTATATTCAAAATTATTCCATTCGGGATTTTTTGCTCTATCAAAGCGTCGAACTTCTAAATTCTCATAGGGTCCTCCGGGAATTCCTTCTAGAGCCTGTTGAATAATTTTTATAGATTCCTTCATTTCACCGATTCGTACTAAATAACGAGCTAGTGAATCTCCTTCTTTTTGCCATTGGACTTCCCAATCGAATTTATTATAACACTCATAATGATCAACTTTACGAAGATCCCATTGGATTCCAGAAGCTCGTAGCATCGGTCCTGATAAACCCCAATTTATTGCTTCCTCTCCACCAATAATGCCCACTCCTTCAACTCGTTCCAAAAAAATAGGATTCCGCGTAATAAGTTTTTGATATTCAACAATTCCTGTTAAAGAATAATCGCAGAAATCCAAACATTTATCTATCCAACCATAAGGTAGATCGGCAGCAACTCCCCCAATACGGAAATAATTATGCATCATTCGCATACCTGTAGCGGCTTCGAATAGATCATATAACAATTCCCTTTCTCTGAAAATATAGAAAAAGGGAGTCTGTGCACCGATATCCGCCATAAAAGGTCCAAGCCATAACAAATGAGAAGCTATACGACTCAGTTCTAGCATAATTATTCTAATGTAAGTGGCTCTTTTAGGTACTTGAACACTTTCCAATCGTTCTGGTACATTTACTGTTATTGCTTCTGTGAACATAGTGGCTAAATAATCCCACCGTGTTACATAAGGCAAATATTGTATAATTGTTCGATTTTCCGCTATTTTTTCCATCCCTCTGTGTAAATAACCCAATACGGGTTCACAGTCAATAACATCTTCACCATCGAGAGTAACGATCAGTCTAAGAACACCATGCATTGATGGGTGGTGAGGACCCATATTAACTATCATGAGATCTTTTCTTGTAGCCGGTACAGTCATATCTTTTTTTCCTTAATTCATTATTCCATGAATTTATCAAAATGAGGTTCATCAAAATGAAAAATCTAATAACTACTATTAACTAATAACTAAAGAACAAAATTCAAACCAATCTTTAAATTAACGAGTTTTTGACTCCCGAATACCCAACTGACCAATCAATTTCTTATAACGTATTCTATTTTTCTTTGACAAATAATCTAGCAGCCGTTGACGTTTTCCCAGAATTTTTCGTAGACCTCTTTGCGACAAAAAATCTCTTTTATGTAATTCCAAATGTGAAGTAAGTCTCCGTATCTTATCGGTGAAACTGAATACTTGAAATTCAACAGATCCGCAGTTTTTTTCTTTTTCTTGTCGAATAGCTGAGATGAATGAATTTTTTACCATAAAAACAAGTTTTTCTATTTTTTTCGTGGATTTGACCGATCAGGAAAAATAATAATTTAATTATTATTATATCAGTTATTTCCAGTTATTTGAATCTAGATACACAAAAATTTTTGATTTCTTCATATACAATATATTTTTTTTTTTATTTTATCCAAATCAAATTGCAAATTTGATTTGGATAGAAAGGGATGATACATTTATGCATTCAGGGAAGAGAATAATTTTTTTTTTTACCTAAAAAGAGGATTCTGTCGATTTCTTACTGGATCCAATGGATACGTAATTAAATCGGTATCATGTACCAGAATGTAACATAGCGTATGCATATATTTTTCGGCTTTTATTTACCAAATATCTTCCGCGTTAGATATATAGGAAATATACTATTAAGTGATTCTGAACCGTGGATACATATGTATTCTTGACATACTGAAACGACTGCCGTTATTGGTATCAAACCAGTAACGATTCATACAAGCTAAATCTTCTAATCGATAATTGGGCCAAATAAACAATTTGAATTTAATGAATTTTTTTGCATCTGTATTAAGATGCTTTTCCTCGTTCAAAAATTGTCCACAGTTTTTTATGTTGTTTTGATTGCAAAATATTGAATTTCTATTATCCACAACATTCCAATTCCGGGAATTGAAACAAATTAGAATTCTCAATTCTCTACGACATCGGGGGGATAGAATATTTTCAGGAACAAGGAAATCATAATGATTTTTGTTTCTATTCATAAGCGTATTGCTGTGTTGTGCAACGGATCCATCAAAATTCTTTTTATCAACATATCCATTTTTTATTATGCATTTTTCATTAATTTGGTGCTTATTCTTATCAACCAATGAAATACCTACAGTTTGATATATAATATATTTTCTATCTCTTTTCATAGATAGACGAATTGGTTCGATAATAAATATTCCCCTTTTTATCAATTCTGTAAGAGTTAGGTCTTTTTGAATCAACATTACATACGGATGCATTTCTCCTCTTTGAATTGAGGATATAGCAATTTCCTTTGGATCTATCAGTCTAAGTAGAAGACAATATACCTTGATATTATTGATCATTCTTTGACTCAAGGGGTCATCCCATCTTAATTGAAAAAGAAAATATTTTTTTAGGAATAAATTGAGTTCTGCTTCTTTTTTGCTCTTGGATTGTTTTTTCTTTCTACCCTTTTGAATGTCTGCTCCCGTGTAATCTTCTTTTACATCTTTCTTTTCTTTTTGTTTTTGTAGATCTGATACAAGATCTCCTTGACCTTGTTGTTCGTTTTTTTTTTGGTTGGAATTTTCTAATTCAAGATATACTTTTTTATTAGTTAATATAGGAAGATTTTTTTTTTTATTTACGTCGATCTTTTCACTTTGACTAATATTTTCACAGAAATTCAAAATTAGTAATTTGATTGGTATGATCCACGGTTTTATCTTATACGCATCAAAAAGTAGCACAAATTCTGGGAAAAACCAAGGTTCTATATTTGATATGGTACGATATAACTTTTCTTGATTCATTCCCATCCAATCAAAAAAGAATTTTTTTTGATTGGATGGGTTGATTTTATGATGAATCGTAAAAGAAAAAAGATCTTTTTTTTCAAATTTTTGAGAATTTTTAGTTTTAGCATTTTGATGAATCTTGGTGTCGATATGCGTATTGGTCCAGGTCTCAATATCGATATGATTTCTAATACAGAAATGGAGAATTCTCCAATCAAAAATTTTTCTATCCATATTTTTGTCTGTATCAATAATAGATCCTTTTTCTAAATAATAACTAATAGCTATACTTATCAATCCATAAAATGATTCGGGTTTCGGTGTATTGAAATTATATGGAATTTTTTTGTCCTCTACTTGTAATGCTGATCCATAAATATAAGAGTCCTTACTATCCACATAATTTAAATATTTATATGATAAAAGATCATATCCGTAATGCTTTTTCAATTTGACTTTTTGACTCATCAACGAATCCACCGCATAGTAATTTTGTTTCATGTAATGAATTAATTGGTCTTTTTCTTTTTTATATAAATCCAATTTCATTGAGTTCTTCTTTTGAATCATACGACATTGATTGACTCTATTTCGCCACTTTTTCGCTACTAAGTGAGACCACTTAGTCTGAGATAAATTGTATTGATAATGACCCCTTAACCAAATTTTCCATTTATTCATTCCATACTTATCAATTTTCTTATGTCTTGATTTGGAATAAAATATTCCTCGTGTCGTACAATAATTCTTGATTATATCCTTAAGAAAAGAATAGGTGCCGTGATGTTGAAGTACAGATCTCAAATGATACTTGTTAAGTAATTGATTTTGTGATAATTTGTAAAATACATATGCTTGAGACAAGGAAGATAAGTCACAATAAATATTAGAATTATTATTAATGTTAGTATTAGAAAACGACTTTTTTATAGTAGAAATAAAGTTCATTGTATTTTGATTTGTGTTCTCAATTCCTTCTTGATTCGTTTCGTCGTTGAAAATGGATTTATTGATGATTTTTTTTATTGATTCAAAGAAAAGTTGTGCATTGATCCTTGGAATCTTAATGATACATAGTAATATATCCGTGTATATTTTTTCAATGAAGGATTTCATAAAATAATACGATTTGCGTATTAATCGGATATTTTTTCTTTTGAATTTTTGCCAAAAATCCTTCTGTGATTCCGATCTTTTATCATCACAAGTTAGAACTTTTTTTTTCTTGTCTTTTGTGATTCCTTCTATTTGAGTCCTAATTGTGGTTGTCTTATTAGCAAGATCTTTCATTTTTGTTTCTATGAGTAAATAATTTTCATTTACACAACTCGTGGATCGAATGCGAATGGTCGATTCGCGGATAATCTTATTATTTATATTGGAATCTTTTCTGTTTTCATTCGATTCATATACTTCCACCTTCCTCAATTTCAACAAGAAAAAGGGGTTTCTTTTTTCAAGTTCTTTCATTATTAGGTTTATAACTAGAACTATTTTGGCGACCCACCTTGTTTTTTCTTTTGAAACTTTTAGAAACCGCTTTTTTCTTTCTTTGAAAACCCTTATAACTTGAAAAATTTTCTTTTTCACTTTTATCATTTTTTTTTCGAGTTCTTTTAAAATTGGTTCAAAGAAAGAAGGTCGTTTTCGGGGAGACCCAAAAGGTAGTTCTGCTTCCCTTCCCCAGACTGTTAAAAAACAAAAATTCTCTTTTTTCTCTTTTTTAGTCATTTGCTGATCTCTATGATGAGATCGTATCTTAGATCTTCGCCAAGGTTTCAGACAGAAAGGAAATAGAATCTTTATTTGAATACCATCTGTTAACCAATTTTTGGGAAATTCTGTTTCTGATAATTGAACACCATTATAGGTACATTTAACATGCATTTCTCTATTCCATTCCCTCAAATCCTCGTACCACTCGGGGAATTGCAATAATAACATACGTCCAATATTTTTAGCTATTATCAATAAGGGCAATATAACGTATTTTCTAAGAAAAGATTGGGTTACTAACATGAAACCCCTTATTGCTTGAGTAAATATAAAAGTATCCCAAGCTTCTGATATTGCTATTCGTTCATTTTCCTCTTCTTTCTCTTCATTTGTTTTCTCCTTTTCTTTTGTCTCTTGCTCCTCATCAAAATAAGAAATTTGCAATTCTGGGGTTTCCCCTACCCAATTCCTAAAAACTAGATTAATCGTTTCAGAGATATCAAAAAACAAAAAAAAAAAAGTTTTGTCTATTCGATCCAAAAAAAGTGGAGAATGTACATTTGCTTGAAATATTTCCCAAGTAACTGTTTTACGTCTTTGAGCACGCATGGATCCTTTGATTATACCGCGGCGAAAATCTGATTGTTGTGAATAACGTATCAAAGCCACCTCCTCTTCTTCATCACTAGTGTTAGTATTACTAGTAGTATTATTACTAGCCCTGGAATTAGTACTTTGATCATTATCAGTATAAATTACCACGCGTTTGCCTTTTCTTGAACGAATTTCAGGATCCTCCGCCGATTCTTCTTCATCTTCTTCTTCCTCTTCTTCCAAATCGTCTGTCAATTTGTATGACCACCGAGAAACCTTTTTACTTATTTCTTCCATTCCAATGGATTTCTTTCTAATTCTTGTTAGATCGTTTGGATCGGTTGTAATTATATCGAATAAAAATTTCAAAGATTTTGCTTGACTTTCTGAATCAATTCCTTGCGCGCGTTTAAAAGAAAATTTTTCGATTGAGGTTAACCCAATGGAATTCAATAAAAATTCCCCGCCAAAGTCAAACTTATTCTTTTGATGTTCAAATTCTCTGGAATCTTTATGAAATAGACCATGAATCTTATTTATCCAAAACATTTCTACGGTATCTTTTGTTGAAGTTATTAAATTATTCATGATTGCACGTGAATCAAATTTTTTTATTGTTCCTCGATGAGGTCCGTTCAAAAAAGGATCATACATTTTTGGCAAGTATTCTTGTTCATTTTCATCATCGCATAATCTAGTCCTTTTTTCTAGCATATCTAAAGCAAGAGATCCCTTCTCTTTTTCTAGTTCTAGAATTTTTATTCGACTTATCAATTCATTGTTCAAGTTGTATTTTTTTTGTTTATTGGTATAAACCCAATAATTATACAGGTTCTCGTGAGATAGTTTTTCTGTCGTGTACAAAGAAATTTTCCGTTCTATCATTTCTGAAAAAGTCGATGAACTGGGCGGATATGTAAAAGATATTATTTGTTTTCCATCACTTGGGCATATAAAAAAAAAATATTGTGACATTTCGTTTCGTACAGCATTTTCAAATCGATCATTTTTTATATATCTCAACGGGCGATTCCATCGTTTATAATCGAAAAGAAAAGTGACAATAGGTTTTTCAAACCAGAAATAAGTTTTTTCATTTTTCTCTTCTTTAAGTTTTCCCAATACCCAATTATCTTGATGGGTATCAAGATAAGAATCTTCGTAAACTGGGTTATCTTTGTCTTGTTCGGTGGATCCCTCTTGTTCCTGTTTAGTCTTCTTCGTTTCGTAAGTTGTTTCTACATCGCTTTCTTCCTTTCTTTCTCCCCTTTCTTCCGTTTCTGAGGTTTCTTTCAGTTTCTTAGTGACAATAGGCGACGGCATTCTGCCTAAATAGTAGACACAGGTGATAAATAAGAGAATACTAAAGATTCGAGCCATAGAATTTCTCAATTCTGACACAAGGTACTTATTAGATCGAATCGAATGATTTTGCCGTATCCAGAATAATACCAATCCAACCCATTTCATGAATAAAATGTGACCAATTAACCAACCAACAAAACTACTTGTTACAAATAACATCTTGTTGTTGCATCGAAACATATAAATGTTGACTAATCTGGCTAACGTTGAACTTGGTAAAATGAAATGGTTGAATAATTGAAAAATTAGATTATTCAGGAATACACATTGAATGCTGAGATTACGCATTGAATTTCTGGTAGTAGATCCATAATAAAAAAAGTTTTTGTGATTGTTCCAGAAGAAATGAAACAAAAGATACGGTAGAACTAGGACAGTTATTGTATGAGGTCTACCCAATGCTAGATGCAGAGGCGCATAATAGATCGATATGAACATCATGAGCTGCCCCGTAATAAAACCAGTTGTTGCTGAT